TGGGTTTGAATGAAGCTGATTTATTTATTAGTAAAGCTGAAGTCAATGGAAGTGCTATTGTGAAAAAGCTAAGACCCCGGGCTCGAGGGCGTAGTTATCTGATAAAAAAAACCACTTGTCATATAAAGATTGTTTTAAGAGAAAAATCAAAATTCTCTTTCTTTAGATGAATCTAGAATTTTGATTCCTATTTAGAAAAAAATATGGATGGAAAAAGAATAGAAAAATATGGGACAAAAAATAAATCCACTTGGTTTCAGACTTGGAACAACTCAAAGTCATCATTCGTTTTGGTTCGCAAAACCAAAGAATTTTTCCATGGGTCTACAAGAAGATGAAAAAATACGGAATTGTATTAAGGACTATGTAAAAAAAAATAAGAGAATATCCTCAGGTTTCGAAGGAATTGCCCATATAGGGATTCAAAAAAGAATAGATTTAATTCAGGTCATAATCTATATTGGATTTCCCAATTTATTAATAGAAGGACGAACGGGGGGAATCAAAGAATTACAGATGAATGTACAAAAAGAGTTTCCTTCTGTAAACCGGAGACTCAACATTGCTATCACAAGAATCGAAAAGCCTTATGGACAACCTAATATTCTTGCGGAATATATATCTTTACAATTAAAAAATAGAGTTTCGTTTCGAAAGGCAATGAAAAAAGCTATTGAATTAACTGAACAAGCGGGTACAAAAGGGATTCAAGTGCAAATTGCAGGGCGTATTGACGGAAAAGAGATTGCACGTGTCAAATGGATCAGAGAAGGCAGGGTTCCCTTACAAACAATTCGCGCTAAAATTGATCACTGTTCCCATACGATTAGAACTATCTATGGAGTCTTAGGCATCAAAATTTGGATATTTGTAAACCAAGAATAAGAAAATAAGAATAATGGACCTTTCTTTATCTCGCCATTCTGCTTAGCAATAGAAAAAATTGAGAAACTCTTTTCTTATTTTTTTTCTCTTAATCAAAGAAAAACGAACAATTATAATTCTATAAGGTTGAATAAAAATTTGATTTACCCTTTAATTTAGATTTTAGTATAATTGCTATGCTTAGTGTGTGACTCGTTAGTTTTTTATTTAGAGTTGAGAATTGAGATTGAAAAAAAAAAGCAGGCTGACCCCACTCTAAACTTAGTAACTATCAAAACTAAAGAAACTCAAAACTAATAACCAACTTATTGCTTTGTATTGTCGAGATCCCAAGAAACAGTCAATATATGACTGAATCAATCATATAGTTGTAGCAACTGAAATTCTTTTCATAAAAAAAGAGATCTAATTATGAATTGCGAAACAAAAAAAAGGGATGTGGAAAATGGAAGGATGATAGAAAGAGAGAATAAAGATCTCAATGATATATGATTCCCATATGTATGGTTTCTGAAGAATCACCCCATAAGAAAGGCAGTGTTATAAAGCATCAACATCAATATAAAATAAAGATACAAGATATACAATTACATATAGAATAAGAAATATACAAATAAAAAATAGAAGAAAATCTAATAAAAAGAATTGAAATTGAAAGAACTTCAATAAAAATAATCTAAATAATCTAATCAATTATGGATAATAGAGTCTATTATCTATCTAATAATATATTCTATAATACTATAATAATATAGAAATAATAATATAGAATAGAAAAAAAAAGAATGAATAATTTCATTGAGCTTCGGGTTAATAAAAACTGAGGAGATTGACTCGGAAACAAATAACAGATTTTGTTGGGGAGCTCCATTGCAGAGTTCAGGCCTAAGCATTAAAAGGAGAAGCTATGGGAACGATGGAACCTGTGACTACTATAGGATTTTCTTGAAAACGAATCAATCCTAATGATTCATTGGGTAGGATGGCGGAATGAACCAAGAAGAAATGGATTTCTTCTGAAGGATCATGAATTGACCCTACAAATGAAGGAAGAAAGAGTCAATATTCGCCCGCGAACCCTTTATTTTAGTTTTATTGAATTTAAGAATTTCATTTATTGAATGACTTTTGGCGCGATTAAATAGAAGTAAAGTCAAATACTTTAGAGAATTTGATAAAAGAAGCATTATATATAAACAAACACGCCTAGTTATCTAATTATATATACATCTCCCTATGTAACAAATTCAATATAAAAAGATTAAAATGAGTATATTCTTTCTTTTGATAAAATGAAATACATAAATACATGTGTATATGTAAGATTATTGAATCATTTCATTCGCGAGGAGCTGGATGAGAAGAAACTCTCATGTCCGGCTCTGCAGTAGAGATGGAATTCAGAAAAAACCATCAACTATAACCCCAAAAGAACGAGATTTCGTAAACAACATAGAGGTAGAATGAAGGGAATATCTTGCCGAGGCAATCATATTTGTTTTGGCAGATACGCTCTTCAGGCACTTGAGCCTTATTGGATCACAGCTAGACAAATAGAAGCAGGGCGAAAAGCAATGACACGATATGCGCGTCGTGGTGGAAATATATGGGTACGTATCTTTCCCGACAAACCTGTTACAGTAAGACCTACGGAAACACGTATGGGTTCGGGCAAGGGATCCCCCGAATATTGGGTATCCGTTGTTAAACCGGGTCGAATACTTTATGAAATGAGTGGAGTATCAGAAACTGTAGCCAAAGCAGCTATGGAAATAGCTGCATGCAAAATGCCTATACGAACTCGATTTGTTATTTCAGGATAGGTAAACAAAAGTGAAAGAAAGGAGCATTGAGAATGAAAAAGCAGCCGCGGATTTCTTTATCTCTGGACAGACAATATTTCTTTTTCCCTTATCCCTTGCATTTAAATAAGAGATTACAATAAAAATGATATGATTCAACCTCGGACCCTTTTGAATGTAGCGGATAACAGTGGAGCTCAAGAATTGATGTGTATTCGAATCATAGAAACTAGTAATCAACGATATGCTCATATTGGCGATGTTATTGTTGCTGTAATCAAAGAAGCAGTGCCCAACATGCCTCTAGAAAGATCAGAAGTAATTAGAGCTGTGATTGTACGCACGTGTAAAGAACTCAAACGCGACAACGGCATGATAATACGATATGATGACAATGCAGCGGTTATCATTGATCAAGAAGGAAATCCAAAAGGAACTCGAATTTTTGGTGCGATTGCTCGGGAATTGAGACAGTTGAATTTTACTAAAATAGTTTCATTAGCACCCGAAGTCTTATAGATGAAAATAGGATAGATCTATCCTATTTATAGATTATATAATTTCTATATTATATATATAATCTATATATAATAATAGAATATTAGAATTCAAATATCTGAAATAGATCCGATTAATAGATTGTGTCTCATGCATATACTTTTAATTTCTAATAATTTTTTAGAATTTAAGAATTTCAAAAAAAAAAATGAAAATAAAACAAAAAAGAAGCATGTTGATCATATTAAAACGAGGAGACACCAATAACTATAGTTTGTCATGGGTAGGGACATTATTGCCGATATAATAACTTCTATAAGAAATGCTGACATGGATCAAAAGGGAAGAGCTCAAATAGTATCTACTAATATCACTAAAAACATTGTGAAAATACTTTTACGAGAAGGTTTTATTGAAAACGTTCGAAAACATCAAGAAAGTCAAAAAAATTTCTTGGTTTCAACCTTACGACATAGAAAGATTAGGAAAGGGAATAAAAGAATTTTAAAGCGTATAAGCCGACCTGGTCTACGAATCTATTCCAACCATCAACGAATTCCTAAGATTTTAGGTGGAATGGGAATTGTAATTCTTTCTACTTCTCGAGGTATAATGACAGATCGAGAAGCTCGACTAGAAAAAATTGGAGGAGAAATTTTGTGTTACATATGGTGATTCTCCTGGGTACCCTAATTTTCTCTCGAACTTACTATTTGTAAAATAGAGAGGAGAAGTTAATTATAGAACTCTTCCTCTATTAGTTGATACTTAAAGGGGGTTCCCTGGAATGAAAGAACAAAAATTGATTCATGAGGGTTTAATTACTGAATCGCTTCCCAACGGTATGTTCCGAGTTCGGTTAGATAATGAAGATCTAATTCTAGGTTATATTTCAGGGAGAATCCGGCGCAGTTTTATACGTATACTACCCGGAGATAGGGTCAAAATCGAAATGAGTCGTTATGATTCAACCAGGGGACGTATAATTTATAGACTTCGCAAAAAAGATTCGAACGATTAGATCATTCTTTTCAACATCATTTTCGTAGGGATATAATTCACTGATTTTTGTTTCAAAAAAAAAGAGATTCCGAATGAAGGTAAGGAATGATCAATATGAAAATAAGGGCTTCTGTTCGTAAAATTTGTGAAAAATGTTGCCTGATTCGTAGGCGGGGACGAATTATAGTCATTTGTTCCAATCCGAGACATAAACAGAGACAGGGGTAATCCTTCTCAAGTTCTAAATCAATAACTTTTTCAAAGAAAAACCCATGTACATGTAAAAAGAAAGAAGCAAAGGATTCGTCTTCCTATGAAATGGATATCCGCGTATCTTTCTGTAGATTTCTTATTCTTCTTTCTTTTATTCTTATGAATATGATATAATAAAATATGACAAAACCTATAGCAAAAATTGGTTTACGTAAGAATGCGCGTATTGGTTCACATAAGAATGAACGTAGAATACCAAAAGGAGTTATTCATGTTCAAGCGAGTTTCAACAATACTATTGTAACTGTTACAGACGTACGAGGTCGGGCGGTTTCTTGGGCTTCTGCAGGTACTTCTGGATTCAGAGGCACAAGAAAAGGAACACCCTATGCTGCTCAAGCAGCAGCGTTTAATGCTATTCGTACAGTCGTTGAACAGGGTATGCAACGAGCAGAAGTTGTGATAAAGGGTCCAGGTCTCGGAAGAGATGCGGCATTACGAGCCATTCGTAGAAGTGGGATGCTATTAAGTTTCGTACGTGATGTAACACCCATGCCGCATAATGGATGTCGCCCCCCTAAAAAAAGACGTGTGTAGAAATAAGAATTCAAGAGATTTCAAGAGAAAGAAATGATTCAATGATCTGATCCAATAATCATAAAGAGAATAAAAAGAATACTATGGTTCGAGCGGAAATGTGTTGAATCGAGAGTAGACAGCAAGCGTCTTTATTAAGGTCGTTTCGTTCTGTCCCCGCTTATGAAAGGTCAAGCCGATACCATAGGTATTGCCATGCGAAGGGCTTGACTTGGAGAAATAGAGGGAACATGTATCACACGTGCAACATCCGAAAATGTGCTGCATGAATATTCTACGATAGCGGGTATTGAAGAATCAGTACATGAGATTTTAATAAATTTGAAAGAAATTGTATTGAGAAGTAATCTCTATGGAGTTAGGGGCGCATCCATTTGCGTCAGGGGTCCCAAATACATAAGCAGCTCGAGATATCATCTCACAACCTTCTGTAGAAATAGTTGACACGACACAGCATATAGCTAACTTGACAGAACCAATCGATTTGTGTATTGAATTACAAATCAAGAGAGATCGCGGATATCGTATGAAATTCACAAACGACTCTCACGATGGAAGTTATCCTATAGATATTGTATCCATGCCCGTTCGAAATGCGAATCATAGTATTCATTCTTATGGAAATGGGAATGAAAAACAAGAGATACTCTTTCTAGAAATATGGACGAATGGAAGTTTAACTCCTAAAGAAGCACTTTATGAAGCTTCTCGTAATTTGATTGATTTATTAATTCCTTTTCTACATGCCGAGGAAGAGGACATGAATCTCGAGGAAAATGAAAACAGATGGAATCTACCCCTTTTTTCCTTTCAAGACAGATTCACTAATCTCAAGAAAAACAAAAAAGGAATTCCATTGACATGTATTTTTATTGACCAATCAGAATTGTCTTCCAGGACCTATAATTGTCTCAAAAGGTCCAATAAAGTTCTTAGAAAGAAAAAGGAATAGAATGAGTTTTGAATCTCCGACACGATCCATATATTTGCAGAATAGATCATAATAAGATTGATTGATGTATCTAGGGAAGATCCAGAAGGGGGGATCTTCCTTAGATACCTATGTCGTGGTATTTCACGATTGAATCAATTTGAAAAAGACCTAAAGTTAGGGATTTCTCAATAGGTAAAGTTGCTCCAATACCTAACCAAGGAGCTACTGCGGTACCGATCAAAAATCCTATTGGTACTGAAACCATTAAAAGAACACCCAATAAGTTATTGGGTACTGTGCGAAGTATTTGAAATACGGGAAAGAAGTACCATTCGGGTAATATTTCCAACGGAGTTGCAAATGGATCCGCGGGTTCACCGATCATTGACGGCTCTAGAACTGCTAAGCCCACATTACATGCAATAGTGCCTAGAATTACTACTGAAAAAATATATAAAAGATCATTGGGGCATGCGGTTCTCCATAATAATTATGCCCCATCCCCCAAAGGAACCGGACATGAGAATTTTTTATCATCCGGCTCGAGCAAGAATCAAATCAAAAGAATCACAGAAATAGATCCATAGAGAATCTATAGTTCATACATATCTACATATAGAATGTAGAAGAACTTTATGTAAGAAAAGATTTCTCAAATTCCATTTCCCCGAGTTGCAATGATTCATTGCAAAGAATTCAGTTCTGGCAACAAGGAAATGCTCAATATCCAAGTAGGCTTACAAATTTGATCATGATCAAGTGCTTTTTGGATTGTCTCATGCCTTTTGATTGGTATTTATCCCCACAGCACCTCAATTTTATTACATATACATACAAAAATACAAAGTTTTTACTTGTTACTAATAAAGTCTAGCCCTGTTCTTCCTTAGATCCCTTATTTCACTCCGATAGTATAAAAGATCGGAGTCGATGCAGAGGGAATGAATGCATCTGCATACTACATCTACATACTATAAGAAACTTACTAAGATTAATATCAAATTAATACGAAATACTATCAATTAGTAATTACTATAATTAGAAGAAATTTACTATGAAAAAAAAAAAAGAAAAATCAAACAAAGTGGAATAGATAGAACATTGGATCATGGATCATGCCACATCACTTATTCTAGGGATCTTACGGAGCCTGTTCATGCATGACATAATTAGGGTATGATCATAGAAAAGATTCTCCTCAAGCGAACCGCCCTATCCTATGCTACATAAAGGGACTGACGTAATGGTTGGATGCGGTGCGGAGACCCATTGGGTTGTGAATTCCAACATGGCGAATAAAATCATATATCTGCACGGCCCAATCAATAGTTCAAGTCACACACTCCCATAATCCATCCTCTTTTAGGAAAATATACTTCAACGATTCGTATCAAATAAACAATACTTCAGAGTTGAAGAGAAGTATCCAAATAACATGCCCGATTTTTCAATAATCCATATTTTTAGCAATGAAAGACTCTTGTTCCTCCCCTATATGATAAATTACAAATATCTAGGATCTGCCTTCTCTAATAAAGGACCAAAAATACCTTGCTTACGTATCATTGGAAAGTGCATTAATATAAATACGGCAGTAAGAAGAGGCAATAAAAAAGTCTGTAAACTATAAAAACGAGTCAAAGTGGATTGGCCCACACTAGCACTTCCACGTAATAATTCTACCAAGGGCGATCCTATTATAGGAATAGCTTCAGGCACACCTGTTCCAATTTTTACTGCCCAATAACCAATTTGGTCTCGAGGTAGGGAATAACCAGTTACGCCAAAAGATGCGGTCAATACAGCCAGAATCACCCCTGTAACCCAAGTTAATTCGCGGGGTTTTTTAAACCCACCCGTAAGATACACGCGAAATACGTGCAAGATCATCATTAGAACCATCCTACTTGCTTACCATCGATGAACTGATCGAATTAACCAACCAAAATTGGCCTCAGTCATTATGTATTGAACAGAGGAAAAAGCCTCTGTAACAGTTGGACGATAGTAAAAGGTCATAGTAAAATCCGTAGCTACTTGTACTAAAAAACAAATAAGCGTAATCCCTCCTAGACAATAAAATATGTTGACATGGGGAGGAACATATTGACTAGTTATATCATCTGCAATCGCTTGAATCTCGAGACGTTCCTCGAACCAATCATATACTTTATTGAGATAGGTAACCCAAGAAAGACTCCCCCTCTTAGAACCGTATATGAGAATTTCATCTCGTACGGCTCAAGCCGAAACACACAAAAACTGGTTTCAACGGATATGGAATAGAGAGTTGACAACTTCTTGGGACTTAGCCCCTTGACTCGATTTGACCCGAAGATACAAAGTAAGAAAAATCCGGAATCTCTTCTTTGTGATGATAATGCCAAGAAATACAATCTCAAGTTGGCTTATCCATCCTTCTTTATTTTAATCGTGACAGGCCTAATGAATGTAATGACTCAAAAAAAATCTAGAGAAAGAGTTTTCTTTCGGTCAAAAGAAGTCTGAAGGAAAAGATTGTTGAATTTAGAAAAGACCTATTTCCATTGTTTTTTTAGTCCGATTGCGAGGTTTTAATAATAGGTATGAATCATAGTTCAAATATTTCTTTTCTTGATCTATTCTATATAGTCGTGCTCCAGAGACTAGAATAAATATCTGACGAGGTAGAATCATCTTGATAGAGATGACAGATCCATTCTCTGTATTATCAATAGGATCAATTATAACAAGTCACACGCTCCTATTCCGGAAATGAAATATCAAAACAAATAAATTTCACGATCAAACTACCGGAATGGTCTATAAATCCAAGTCTTAGGTAATCTTAAATAGAGATATTGCAAATAGAGCCATTGCGACTCCCATAAGTGGTGTAGTCCCCCACCCTGGAGCTACTTTTCCATATTCCGAATTCAATGGTTTCAATAAACTCCCTACGCCAGTTCGTCTTGGTCCAGATCTAGAACTATTCTCAACGGTTTTTGTAGCCATAAATCCTCTTTCATCATGGGTTGAAATCTGTTGACTTTGTATACCATTCCGTTGTAGTTGTAAATAAACGACATTATCGTGATCTTGAAATTCTCGAAAAAAAAAATTGAAACAGCAACCCTAGTCGCCATCTCCATATGTTGAAGTAATGAAAAATCATTTCATTTTTTGAGTTGGAACTTTAGGCGGTTCTCGAAAAAAGATAGCGAAAAGATTATCCCTAAAGTAGAAACTAAGAGGAATGTATAAACCAATGCTTCCATAGATTTGATCGTGGTTTACAATTATAGCTTCCACACCTATTTATTTTGGATCATTTACTAAATAAATTGTAAATCTCAATTTACTATATATATACTAGAATCTCTTATAGATTCTAGTATATATATAGTTCTTATTACTATAGTCTATTTATTATTCTATTTCTTCTATATTTCTATTGTATTATTCTTAATTCTATTTCATTAATCTAATTTTTCTATATTATTCTATTTATATTATAAATAAAAATAGACATAAAAAAAAATAGAGGATGGCAAAGGTATTCAGACTGCTTGTCTCCTTGTAGTTGGATCTCCAATTTTTTGGAATGCTCCAATCTCCACTTGAGCATCCAAATCTGGATCAATACCGGCAAAAACATCTCTGAACAAGGTTCTGGCGCCGTGCCAAATGTGTCCGAAAAAGAAGAGCAAGGCAAACGTAGCATGCCCAAAAGTGAACCAACCCCTTGGACTGCTACGAAAAACACCATCGGATTTCAAAGTAGCCCGGTCTAATTCAAAGATTTCACCTAATTGGGCACGTCTAGCATATTTTTTCACAATAGCAGGATCGCTATAAATGACTCCATTGAGTTCGCCACCATAGAATTCGACAGTGACCCCTACTTGTTCAACACTATACTTGGATTCTGCCCTTCTAAAAGGAACATCGGCCCTCACAACTCCGTCTCCATCTACCAAAACTACCAGAAATGTTTCAAAAAAGGTAGGCATACGACGTACAAAGAGTTCGCGACCTTCTTTATCTCTAAATATGGGGCGCCCTAACCACCTAACAGCTATTTCATCCCCGTTATCCATTGAGCCTGCTCTGAATAATCCCCCTTTCGCCGGATTCTTACCAATGTAATCGTAAAAAGTTAATTTTTCGGGAATTTTAGACCAAGCTTCCGCTAAGCTCAGATTTTCGGCTAGTCCGGCCCCAACTCTTCGATATATTTCTTGCTGGAAGTACCTCTGATCCCACTGATAACGAGTGGGGCCAAATAATTCGATTGGGGTAGTTGCTGAACCATACCACATAGTTCCAGCAACAACAAAAGCTGCAAAAAAAAAACAGCAGCAATACTACTGGAAAACACAGTCTCAATATTACCCATGCGTAATCCTTTGTATAGACGTTGAGGCGGACGGACACGAAGATGGAATAGACCCGCTAATATGCCCAATGTACCTGCTGCAATATGATGAGAAGCTATTCCCCCCGGAACAAAAGGATCAAAACCTTCCGCACCCCACGCTGGATTTACAGATTGTACTTTTCCAGTTAGCCTGTAAGGATCAGACACCCATATTCCAGGACCATATAAGCCTGTTACATGAAATGCGCCAATCCTGAGAGAAATAAATGAATTCCAAAGATCTTGGGCAAATCAAAGAAGGTTTTCCCTTACGTTCATCCAAGCCAGAAAACAAAATATGTGCCCCCCGCCGCGCCTTCATAACTCCAAATGCTCGGATTCGTTATAGTTCCTCCTGAGATACTCCAACCCCCCGACAAATTGGTTATTCCTAAACGAGTCATGAAGGGTATAACAAACATGCCTTGTCTCCACATTGGATCAAGAACAGGGTCAGAGGGATCAAAAACCGATAATTCATATAGAGCCATCGAGCCGGCCCAACCAGGAACTAGAGCTGTATGCATTATATGGACAGAAAGTAATCGACCGGGATCATTCAATACAACAGTATGAACACGATACCAAGGCAAAACCATGTAAATACCCTTTTCTGAAAAAGAAATAGACATTATGTAACTTTATCGCATTGGAAAAGACTAGATCGTGTACTTCACCTGTTCGGTAGATTTTGTATAGGAAAGATTAATATTGATTTGTATTCCCTTCTTTGATTTTGAATGAAATAGAATAGAAAGAATTTGAAAGAGAAGGGAACAATTCTATTTATTTTCTTTATTTAGATTTAGAAGAACAAAGAGAAACAGATCTTATTCTATACCCGATAAGTACCAATGCGCAATGGGAAGGATTTTGGGGGAAATAATGCATAGATAGTTGTTTAGAATTCGAAATCATTCGAACAATCGGCCGATCCGATCGATCCCGTCCGTTCCAATTTTTCTTTATTCATTTTGTCTTCCTCTACGAACCTTCCAGTCTAGATTCTATTTCTATATATATATATATCTATACTATATTATACTTAGACTATTCTCAATTAGTATCTATATACTTATTTATACTAGAATTCTATATAATAAGAATAATATTAAGTTCTATTTTCTAGAATATATAGAATATAAGATTAGAAATAAGATTCTAAGATATAAAAATAGAAGAATTTCTATCCTAACTTCTAATTTTCTATAAATTAGAGAATTTATAGAATATATAATAATAATAGAATATATTAGAATATCTAAATATTCTATTTCTATAATTTCTATAGAAGTAAGTAAGTAGAATCTAGAAGAATATAGAATATAGATTAAGAATCTAATAATATATAATAGATAAATAATATATAATAATTATAGTAATATAGAATAATATGTTAATATATATAATTATATATCAATAAATAATAGAATATATATACTTAAGTAGAATAGAATCTATATAAGATATAGATATGAAAATAAGATATAAAAAGGATATATAGAATAGAAAATCTATAGAATATTCTAATAGAAATAAATAGAAACTCAAAATCTAAAAAGAGAAAAGAAAGAGAAAAAATGATGAAGACAATAAATCCATTGTTACGTTTCCATATTAAAGTAAAGTATAGCACTTCATTTTTTTCTTTATCTTAATGCCCATTGGTGTTCCAAAAGTACCTTTTCGGAGTCCTGGAGAGGAAGATGCAGCTTGGGTTGACGTATAATGCGACTTGTCAGACATATGGGTCATATGGTATTTCCCCGTTATCTCCCCCGATCGAGTATTCTATGTTTCGCCCAATCCAATAGATATCTATTCAATATTGTATTGATTGAACATTCGGAGCGTGACGCACAATAATTCCTATTGGGGATCAATATTATCAATTAGAATAATTGATGGTTTACTTGGACTGATAAAATAAAGTATCAATAAGGTATCCAGGCTCCGTTCAGAGAATTCAAAATTGGAAATGATAAGAGTAAAGTAATAGAATAGGAGTGTAAATGTAGTAATAGAAATATTAAATAGGAAAAAATAGAATAATATAGACTCTAAAAATCGAAAGAAAAGAATAAATAAGAATTAAGAATATATATCTAAAAATGAGCTAATCTAAGAATATTAGTAATAATATTAGATAATTAAATAAGAAATATGAAATAAAGAATATAAAAATAAAATAGAAATCTTAATTAAATTATTAATAAATTAGGAAATTCATTAGTAATGAAATAGAATATAATATAACTTACTATAATAGAATCTTCTAATAGATTCTATTATGATGATTACACGATTACCGCTTGTATCATAGGTTATCTTATACTTACTATAGGGATAATCTCAAACTGCCTACCAATGGAGTAGTATGATGAATACATCAAATAGTTTGGGGAAAGGTATGAAACGATTTGAAAAAAAGAAGAAGAAGTGGTACTGAACCATTTGCCCTATATGCGCAAATGGAATTCGGGCAAATCTTCCTCCGGAGTAGAACAAGAACCTAAAAGAATTGAAACGGCCCATTCAGGAACAAGAAAATGACATCGTTATTTGAATTTCGATGAAAAAATACATCAATGAGAAGTTAGTTCAATAAGTTCATAAAATTCTTTTTGATTTTCTACATTATAGAATATAGGGAAAAAGAAATAGGACTGGAATCGATACATTGATTTTTTTTCGCAATTCTTTTGAACCGTATGCATCCAAAGGTGCACGTACGGTTCCTCAGGGATACAATTTTGCCCTAATCAACCGACTTCATCGAGAAAGATTACTTTTTTTAGGCCAAGAGGTTGATAGCGAGATCTCGAATCAACTTGTTGGTCTCATGGTATATCTCAGCATAGAAGATGGTACTAGGGATCTTTATTTGTTTATAAACTCTCCAGGCGGATGGGTAATACCAGGAATAGCCATTTATGATACTATGCAATTTGTGTCACCGGATGTACATACAATATGTATGGGATTAGCCGCTTCAATGGGATCTTTCATTCTGGTCGGAGGAGAAATTACCAAACGTCTCGCATTCCCTCACGCTTGGCGCCAATGAGTTTTTCTTTGAGAAAAAAAAAAAGAAGACTATGCCTTCGCTGTATCGAATATGAATAAAATAAAAAAAGAAAATCAAATAAAGAATAAGTAATAATAGCATGGCACTTCGAGTTCGATATGAACAAACCATTATTGGGTTTTTCTAACATGAGATTTTGTATCGAGATAGTAGTATGAAAGAAGGGTTATTCCCAATTTGATCTTATGTGTCATAGAGTAAATCTCAGCGTCACAAACCGTTTTTCTTCCACACCAGAAGTCTCTTTCTTCTCTTTAATGTTATGAGATAAAGAGTAAAAAAAGAATGGAAAAGAATCATTTGATCCTTCTCGGATCGTATCAAAAAGAAACTTTGGGATTGCTAAACCACAGACGAGATAAATATATAAAGCAACAGAACCATCATAGTATCTTTTTTTACTACTATGAAAGGAAGGGTGGTAAATGGATCCTTTAACGATTTGGATTGGATGGGGGTTCTATTTCTTCTTTTCGATAGAAGAAATTCCATTGCAGAGCCGTATGCAATGTACAAAAGATGCCCGTACGGTTGTTTCATTCTATTTTTTCTTGTTATTTTAATTCCGCCTTACTTTAACCCAATCGTGCGAGATAGAGATAGAAGAACCGTTCATTATGTTATATCAACATCATCAGGGTTATGATTCACCAACCTGCTAGTTCTTTTTACGAGGCACAAGCAGGGGAATTTATCCTGGAAGCAGAAGAACTATTGAAGCTTCGCGAAACCCTCACAAAAGTTTATGTACAAAGAACGGGCAACCCTTTATGGGTTATATCCGAAGATATGGAAAGGGATGTTTTTATGTCAGCAACAGAAGCCCAAGCTCATGGCATCGTTGATCTTGTAGCGATCAAAAATGAAAATACTGGTGGGGATTTCATATAAATATAGAATTTCATTTCAAAATTTGAATTTTCTGTGTGAATAGAAATCATTCATAATAATCAACCATCAGGTTAAGATCGATCTAAGCCAACCCGCTCTATTCTATCTAGAATGAGATTCTATAGACACAACATGCCAACCATTAAACAACTTATTAGAAACGCAAGACAGCCAATAAGAAATGTCACGAAATCTCCCGCTCTTCGAGGATGTCCTCAGCGTCGAGGAACATGTACTAGGGTGTATGTGCGACTCGTTCAGTTCAGATCATGAGTTTGAAGAAATGCAAACCAGTCGAATTAGGATAGATAGAGTGGAAGACGGCCATTTAATTGACTATTATCTACGTATTATGTTATGGAATTTATGGTTTCTATTGGTGCAAAATCACTCCGTTTGAGATGAGAAGCAATTCTCCATTGGTAGCAAATAGTTATCCATTAAGCGGAGGAAATAGTCTTATAAGAAGCAAAAAGGGTTATGTTCCTATTTTTGAAAAAACGGACTTACAGGGTCAGCTACCTAGCCAACTTTCATAATTAAATGCCGTCACTGTATGGATAGCTTTTTTGTGAAAAGGACTATTACTTTCTAATTAGAATTGAAAAATAGATGGGTAGAGCCAAAGAGTTTGAACTATACAAGTTCACAATAAAATTCGAGGAAATGAGAGAAGAGGCTCCGGTGTATAGAAAGGGCCTCACCGTTTCAAAAGTTGCCATAAAAACGAGGGAACCCACTATTCTTTTTTATTTAGTAGCAGTCGAATTTCTTATTTCCAGGCGAGATACCTGGAAGAAAGAAAAAATTGTGGTCGGGAAGGTCATAGTCGCAAAAGCCATTGGGATTTATATTTTATATATCGGAAGAATCCGTTTTGTTCTTAATCGACCGGAGGAAAAGGATGACTGAAAGAAGAGAAATCAATTAGTTATTCAAGAAAGTTTCATTTGATTCAATGACCAGAGTTAAACGAGGATATACAGCTCGGAGACGTCGAAAAAAAATTCGTTTATTTGCATCAACCTTTAGAGGGGCTCATTCAAGACTTACTCGAATGACTACTCAACAAAGAATGAGAGCTTTGGTTTCCTCTCATCGAGATAGGAGCAGGAAAAAGAGAGATTTTCGTCGTTTGTGGATCACTCGGATAAATGCAGTAACTCGTGAGGATAGGATATTCTATAGTTATAGCCTATTCATACACAATCTGTACAAGAGACAATTGCTTCTGAATCGTAAAATACTTGCGCAAATAGCCCTATCAAATAAGAATTGTTTTGATATGATTTCCAATAAAATCATCAATCAAAAAGAGAATATAAATCAAATATATAGGAAACAAGAATGATTGGAACAGAATTTCCCGGAGAATGGACTCCGGGAAGATAGAAGAAAAAAAATTAAGATTTGAGTAGTAGGAATAAACGAACATCTTTCAAGAAAAAAAGATTTCTTCCCCATTTTTCCTTTTTTATAACACGAGAATCAAATCTGGATTCTCGTTTTTTTTAGCAAAACATTAATCTGAGCTTGAATTCCGATTGGAGTTTTGAGGAGTATATCTATTTATTTTTAGTTCTAGAACCGGTAGTTCTAGGGATCGACTCCACTCTCTCCAATTGTTTCTCATTATTACGAAAAGGTAACGAAGATAAAATACGAGCTTTTTTTATAGCAATAGTAATTAATCGTTGTTGTTTCAAGGTCAACCTATTCACCCGTCTAGATAAGATTTTTCCTTGTTCACTAATAAATCGACCAATTAAACTCATGTTTCTATAATCGATTTGATCCCCCGATCCAATTGGGGGTAAACGCCTCCGAAAAGATCGCTTGGATTTACGAAAAGGTTGTTTGGATTTATCCATGGTTTGCTTATTCCTTAGCTTGTTTATTCCTTATATATAAAATAAAATAATCTAGAAAATACAATTCTATTTTTTTCTTATTCATTTAAGATCCGACCAAAATAGGATTTGGTTTGTATTATATATGTTAAGATGTCAAATTCTTACTCTTCCCGCTCCTTGGAAAAATCACACACGCATTCTGTTCCATCTATTTCTTTATTTCCCCATGAATCGTATACTTTTGACAATAGCGACAAAATTTTCTCAATTCTAATCGATTGGGTGTATTGTGTCGATTCTTTTGAGTAATATATCTAGAAATGCCCGGCGATTCTTTATTGACACCCCTTCGAACACAACAGGTACATTCCAAAATCACTAGAATTCTGATATCTTTACCCTTGGCCATGAACCTCCTTTTCATTTTGGATCGACTTCACTTTAGAATTCCCCTAATTCTCTTTTTTATCCGAACCAAAGAAAAAAATATATATTAATAAGAGTTACTAACTAAAATGCATATGTACAATGACCCAGCAGATGAAATGCCCCCTAAAAAAGAAAAAAAAATGACAAGAACATTCTCTACCTATATAAATAGTTAGAGGAAAAAAATAAGGATGTGGAAAACAAGACATGGATTTTATACAATGACACTTTACAACAATTTTGAAAAGGGATGTAGCGCAGCTTGGTAGCGCGTTTGTTTTGGGTACAAAATGTCACGGGTTCAAATCCTGTCATCCCTACCTATTCTTTCTCCTATGGACAGTTACGAGGGATTCATTGAGTGAGATCGGGTAAAATAGAATCTTTCATTTTTACATGCTATATGTACGCAATATCCCTTAGTGGATAAAAAAATCCTTTTCTTTACAATTGTATCTACTCTTCTAGGATATAAGAAAGCGCTCTTAGTTCAGTTCGGTAGAACGTGGGTCTCCAAAACCCGACGTCGTAGGTTCAAATCCTACAGAGCGTGATTCCGTTTATGTTATGTTGAATTACAATGAAATAACTTAACAAAACAAAGATGTTACTCAATCAAAGGTCCAACCGATCACCGCGCCTGTATTGTAAATATGCAGTTACAAAGAATCCTGTTTTAAAGTAATAGGAATTAGACCTAAGACAATTCCAAATAGAAAAACTTCAATCATTTTGATTTGTTTTAGGGAATAAAAAGAGGGGTAAGATCTATCCCTAAATATTAATCTGAATTCTACGCGAATCTCAATGACTAGGAATTGGCAATTGACGCGGGAAGGAACCGTAGAATATCTGAAATGAAATATTCGGAGAGACTTTGGTTTTTATTTTTGTAAATCTTTATGGAATTTCATTCATTTCAGATAAGTTGTATCTTGTTCAAACCAATAAATAGAGCTGGGGTTCTAGTTGAAGCAGCCAGTAAAAAACCGAAATAACTAGTTAGAATAGGCATGAAAGAGCAAAATGAGATATGTTCTTTTACTACATATATGAATAAAACATTGACCTAAGTCTCAATCCAGATATGACGGTAAGAAAACTAATTGAAAGAATTCGTTTAGTTCCAATCGAAAGTTCTCGATTCATCAGTCATTATAGACGAACACTAAAAAAAAGAGAAAAGATAAAGATAGATTAAGGTGATATGGGTAGAATTAAAGGGATTCATTAGCTGTGCCATTGATCGATCCTGTGATTGCGAATATTTGCAATATTCCAAAACGGAATTCTATTTCAGTTTAAGTAATTTTGGAATATAATAAAAGAATTGAATTCGAAAATAACCTACATTTTGATCATTTCTTTTTCAATGGATCTAATCCATTTTTGATCTAAGGGCTTGATATTCTCTTTCTACTTTTTTCATTTGAACTCATTAGATTCAGTACAGTAATATAGTAATATAACAGGTTGGTTGCCCATTAGATTTGGAAAGAGGAAAATTGCCCCACGATCTATCAAAAAAATTGCAAATTATTGAAGATTTTCATTTGATTTTGGGCCCAACTCGATTCAAAGAAGAGCAACTTCCATTATCCTTTTAGATTCTATATTCTTTCTTTCCATATTAAAGAATCCCATCTTGTTTTGTATTGTAGTTCCATAAGGAAAGAACTCTTGGGGGGATCTAATGTAACAACAGTTGCATCATGAATATGGATTGTTCTAACGATCTATAGAAAAAAAAGGAAAGAATAATAAAAAATAGGAAATCTAATCCTAAATATATTAATTCCAATTAACCAATGAAAAATGAAATAGTAAAGAATTAAACAGATAGGGATAGTAATAAGAATTTCCATTTAGAAGAATTTCTATTTAGATATAGTAGTACTAACTTCAGTTTATAAGTTAATAAGTTCAAAGTGAAATAGTATTATTATATTTATTGTATGAACGACCAATTATCAATTACTTGAATAAAATGAAAGTATTCAAAAAAAGAAAATATGAACCACAAAAGGGGTTTCTAGATTTCATATAACATAATAATGGAATTGTATGAATATAATGAGATCTTTCAATCATGATATCTCTCATTACTTATTAGAGTCCATCCATTCAAGATCTTTACTTTCCATTACTATGACGAAGCCACTAATGTAAACCTTACTTAAATCTTAGATTCTTATATTCTAAGGAAAATGCATTTATACATAGACAAGGAAGATATAGCATTTCCTTTCGGTACTGATCGAGACTGCGTTGCTGCGCTAGAGGAAGGATAGCTATACTGATTCGGTCTACTCTAACAAAGATTCAGTATCAGTAGTTTTAGATTTACTGATTCCATCTTTCACGGAATTGGCCCGCCTTCTTTTTTTGAACGTACAATAATTTGTGGAGCTCAGCATGTCTGGAAGCACGGGAGAGCGTTCTTTTGCTGATATTATTACTAGTATTCGATGCTGGGTCATTCATAGCATTACTATACCTTCCCTATTCATTGCGGGTTGGTTATTCGTCAGTACGGGTTTAGCTTACGATGTTTTTGGAAGTCCTCGGCCAAATGAGTATTTCACAGAGAGCCGACAGGGGATTCCATTAATAACTGGCCGTTTTGATTCTTTGGAACAACTCGATAAATTTAGTAAATCCTTTTAGGAGGTTCCTAATGACCATAGATCAATCAAACCTATCCAATTTTTACAGTGCGATGGTTGGCTGTTCACGGACTGGCTGTACCTACTGTTTCTTTTTCAGAACCAAAGAGATTTGCTGATCATTTTGAATTGAATCGTTTAATTGATTAAGCTCTAACCGCATCTAAATGCATTAATGCGTATATTATGCGTCGGCATAAATAAGAACTCTTCCATTTGTTTTCGGAAAGGCCGCATATCATATATCCTACCATATTACATTAAAAATGATGATCCAGTGTTGAAAGAAATTGATGAGATTTGGTCCCATCGTATTTAGACAATCTTATCTCTTTGGACATAAAGAGATAAAGAAGCCATTGCGATTGCCGGAAAGACTAGGCCCGTTAAAGGAACAAAAATCGAGGGAAAATTCAAATCTATCATAGAATGGATACCTCGATTTCGTATTTGTACCTAATTCGAATTATAAAGATATCTTATGATAAGTCTATCTATTAGAAAGAATATGAAGAGAATCTTCATATTGAAGTACTTAATAATCAATAAGTACAACGAATGTAGAACTAAATGAAGTGTACCTATTCCTCTTTCTACACGAATATTTATGAGAATCCGCTTTCAGAAATTGGATTCTTCTTCTCCCATCCTTATCTTCTTTCTATCCTTTCTTTCAAAACACCTTTTTTGTTTTGAAAGAAAGGATAGAAAAGAGTTTCTTATGAGTTCGCGACTTTAACCAATCTTATCCAACAAACAGGGATTCCTAGTGAAAAACGGGGGCTCTCGGTAAATAGAAAGAACTTCTATATTCTTATTATTCTCATTCTTTCTCATTCTATATTCTTATTCTTCTTGGTTTGTTATTTGAATATTTCTATTTGATTTATTTGATTTGAGATTTCTTCTTTCTTTTTTTTATTACAATGAACTAAATGCTTATTCGCTACAAAGAAAAAGAACTGAAGCTAGTGCTATACTTCCATTTGATAATGAAGAATCTCAATCTTTTTAACAATCTTTTTTTAATATCGATTCAAGGGAAGGAAACCATGTAGCTGAAATAACTCATTCAGAACACCTTTTAAAGGATTACGTGGTACGATTGGGTCGAATAAGCCCTTATGGAATGAATACTCAGCCGCTTGTGAACCGTCGGGTACTGTCTTTTTCAATGTTTGTTCAATTACTCTTTTCCCCGCAAACGCAATGTAGGCATTAGGTTCAGCAATAATTATATCTCCCAACATACCACAACTTGCTGTAACTCCGCCAGTTGTAGGAGATGTAAGGATTGATACATAGAATAACTTTTGATTTGATTGATAATCATATGAAGCAGAAGATATTTTAGCCATTTGCATCAAACTCAAACTCCCTTCTTGCATGCGTGCTCCTCCAGAAGCACACACAATAATAACAGGTAGAGATCGATTAGTAGCATACTCGATCAAACGGGTGATTTTCTCACCTACTACGGATCCCATACTACCTCCCATAAACTGAAAATCCATAACTCCAATTGCTATAGGAATACTATTTAGTTGACCTACGCCCGTTTGAACAGCTTCAGTTAAACCCGTTTTTTTTTGATAAAAAGAGATGCGATCTCTATAAGGTTCCTCCTCTGAATGAAATTCAATGGGGTCCATAGAGACCATATCTTCATCCATAGGCTCCCAAGTGCCAGGATCAAGAAAAAGTTCGATTCTATCTGAACTACTCATTTTCAAATGATATCCGCAGTGTTCACAAATATTCATTTTTGACCTAAAGAATTTTTTATAATTTAATCCATAACAATTCTCGCATTGAACCCATAACTGTCTGTATTTTGTATTTATATCGAAATCATTAGATCCTCCTCTTCTATTGAAATAACTGCTACTAGTTTGGATACTAGAATTTTCACTTTCAATACTATTTAGACTTTCCGTACAAATGAAATTAAAAAAGTAACTGCCGATACCACCGTAAATGTCACTATTAAGACTGATTTCAAAACGAAGATAACTATCAATGCAACTATTAATGTGATTATTCCAATTAGATTGAGTATCATACATGGAATAATAATAGTAGTAATTGCTACTCTTAGACCCGCTATTTAAATAACTAGAAAAAAGAATCTCTAGTTCACTCAAAAAAGAACTAGCATTGTCAATATCAAAAATCTGATTTTCAATATCAAAATATACAGAATAACTGTCACCATTACTATTTCTAACTAAAAAAGTATCATCAGAGATCAAACTCCAAATATTCCTGCTATCAAATAAATAATTTAGATAATGAATATTACTGAAACTATAACTGTCCCAACTAGGAATCTGTTTCTCCTCATCATTTAGAATAGGTTCTTCACTTCCACTGGTATGTCCAAGAGCATCAAGACTATCCATTGATTTACTTAGTCCACACCTATGTTCTAACTTCTTGTTAGACAACATCGAATTGAACCAACATTTTTCCATAGAGTCTTTCTGCCCCCTATTTGATGAAAACCTAATACTAATAGATGAATAGTCATTCGACGAAGAAAAGATCATTTTACTATTTCTTTTTTCTTTCTTTTGATTTCTCATCAGAATTCAAATGAAGCATATGATCCAATGATTAAGATTGTTAATGGAAAACGAGCGAGTCTTGAAAAGAAAGAAAAGATTCTCCTTTTGGGGAATCCGGTGAATCATTTCAATATATATTATGATAGTGATTATGATAGAATCTTTTCCTCAAAAAAAAAGATTGGGCCAAGTTTCATTGCAATCAATTAGGAGAACAAAAAGGAATTGCTGAATTATACGCGCTGATTTTGGATCTTTATCTAGCTTATCCGCCGGGTCGAACTCGAATGTAATCTCTTTCCATACTTCACAAGCAGCGGCTAGCTCAGGGCTCCATTTACTAGCTTCACAAATAATTTCATTACCTTCACGAGCAAGATCACGCCCCTCATTATGAGCTTTTACACATGCTTCTAAAGCCACTCGATTAGCTACTGCACCGGGTGCATTTCCCCAAGGGGGCCCTAAAGTTCTTACACCGAACTGTAGTACGGAATCATCCCCAAAGATTTCGGTTAGGGCAGGCATATCAGGCATATGCCAAACATGAATACCCCCTGAAGCCACGGGCAGAACACCTGGCATAGAGACCCAGTCTTGAGTGAAAAAAATACCACAACTTCGATCTCTTTCAAGAAAATCATCACGTAACAAATCAACAAAACCCAAAGTCATCTCACGTTCCCCCTCCAGTTTACCTACTGCTGTACCGGCGTGAATGTGATCTCCACCAGACATACGTAATGCTTTAGCTAGTACACGAAAATGCATACCATGATTTTTCTGTCTATCAATAACTGCATGCATTGCGCGATGGATGTGAAGAAGTAGACCGTTGTCGCGGCAATAATGAGCCGGGCTAGTATTTGTGGTGAACCCCCCAGTTAAGTAGTCATGCATTACGATAGGACTATATTGGGGGAGCTGGGGTGGGTAAAACAGTACTCATCGTGGAATTGATCAACAACATTGCCAAAGCTCACGGAGGCGTATCCGTATTTGGCGGAGTAGGTGAACGTACTCGTGAAGGAAATGATCTCTACATGGAAATGAAAGAATCCGGGGTGATTAATGAGCAAGACGTACTTCTATTCATCGACAATCTATTTCGTTTCGTTCAAGCAGGGTCCGAAGTCTCTGCCTTATTAGGCAGAATGCCTTCTGCAGTGGGTTATCAACCTACCCTTAGTACGGAAATGGGTTCTTTGCAAGAAAGAATTACTTCTACCAAAGAAGGATCTATAACATCGATCCAAGCAGTTTATGTACCTGCGGATGATTTGACCGACCCTGCTCCTGCCACGACATTTGCACATTTAGATGCTACTACAGTATTATCAAGAGGATTAGCTGCCAAAGGTATTTATCCAGCAGTAGATCCCTTGGATTCAACATCAACTATGTTACAACCTCGGATCGTTGGCGAGGAACATTATGAAACTGCGCTAAAGGGTTAAGCAAACTTCACAACGTTATAAAGAACTTCAGGACATTATAGCTATCCTTGGGTTGGACGAATTATCCGAAGAAGATCGTTTAACTGTAGCAAGAGCACGAAAGATTGAGCGTTTCTTATCACAACCCTTCTTTGTGGCAGGAGTCTTTACAGGTTCTCCAGGGAAATACGTTGGTCTCGCAGAAACAATTCGGGGGTTTCAATTCATCCTTTCCGGAGAATTAGACGGTCTTCCCGAGCAGGCCTTTTATTTGGTGGATAACATCGATGAAGCTACCGCGAAAGCTATGAACTTAGAAGAGGAGAGCGAATTGAAGAAATGACCTTAAATCTTTGTGTACTGACTCCTAATCAAATGATTTGGGATTCCGAAGTGAAAGAGATTCTTTTATCTACTAATAGTGGACAAATTGGCGTATTACCAAACCATGCCCCCATTGCCACGGCTGTAGATATAGGTCTTTTGAGAATACGACTAAACGACCGATGGTTAATGGTGGCTCTTATGGGCGGTTTCGCTAGAATAAGTAATAATGAGATCGCCATTTTAGGAAATAGTGCGGAAATTAGTACTGACATTGATCAACAAGAAGCTCAAAAAACTCTTGAAATAGCTGAAGCTAACTTGAGTCGAGCTGAGGGTAAGAGACAAGCAATTGAGTCAAATCTAGCTCTCAGACGAGCTAAGACACGAGTAGAGCTGTAAAAGCGATTTCCTATTAGTAGTCATCAATCAAAATCAAAAGAGTTCTTTATTATACACTACACACTACATTTGTATTCCACCCACAATTTGAACACAATGAAGTCTAATCTGATTAATCTGATGATATAACGAAAAAAAGAGGATGGAAACTTATTAGATACCGGATTCCATGGTATCTAATAAGTTCTACCTACTATTGGATTTGAACCAATGACTCCCGCCGTATGAAAGCAATACTCTAACCACTGGGTTAAGTAGGCCATTTATCACCACAAAAAGGGTCTCCATCACCCCGATGGATTCTAGGTAAAATAGGTTTTCTAAGCAATATCAATCTTTTACCAGTAAACGTAAACGGATCAGAGAGTTCTCGTGTGGGATTATGGGATACCCTTCTTGACAAGAAATTGTCTCTATGTTAAAATAGTTATGACAAGGGCTATAGCTCAGTTAGGTAGAGCACCTCGTTTACACGTGCGCCAATGCTTTTCAAGGGAGCCAATTCCACAATGACCAAAATTGATCTTTTTGAGAAGTCGATGTCTTACTCCGTAAATTCGAGAGAACAAGAGAAAAATAGCCTGACAAATACTTGGTTTGATCCGATTCAGGTATGAATTCCGGTGCCAAATCAAATAGAACCTGCCATTTTAAGGTAAATGCCCAGTCCATTCAATGCCAGGCATAATGAGTATAAGGATCTCAAAAGAACCTCTTTTCGTCCTATGAGCTTTGAGGTGTATGAAGTCTCATATTGGACTCTTGCAGCGGAGCGATAGAGACTGCATTTCACTTAGGTTGATCTAGGCCGAAGGCAGACCTAAATAAAGGTCACCCTTCTTTGAAACACTTTGGTATTGCTCCTATATCAGGATACAAATAATGAATCAGAGCACATGGAGCCATCTCATTATCTTCTTATCTTTCTGTAAAGAGAAATATGGTGAACTAACTGATCTTTACATCAGTTGATGAAAGAGCCCAATGCAACAAAATGCATGTTGGGTCTTTGAAACAGTTCGAATCATTTCGATAATAATAAGTTTTATCTGTTTTACCGAGAAGGTCTACGGTTCGAGTCCGTATAGCCCTAATACATTCCTTTTTTGTTTTGCATTGCATAGAAATTTGAGTAGTAGTAGGAACAAGAAAAGAAACACAATAATTCATTCCAACGGACCCGATCGGTATTTGTCAAATCTTGGATCAAATACCCATCTCTCTTCATCCACTTTCATGAATGAATTACGTATGATATTTTTCCTCTTTTCCTGCCCATGATCAAAGAATTGGTGATACACTTTTTTTTTTCTTTGGTATACCCAATCCCAGTCAATTTATGAAATGAAAATCATGACATAATCCTGTCTGAAGACTTCAACCTGACCCAAGCAAATCCAATCCTAAGTCGCATGGATCTAGACCTATTCTTTTCTTGATCTTGAGTATTTGTAAAAGCCCTCTGACTAATCGCTTTTTGGTGGAACAACAAACCTAAGAGATTTTTTCCATTTGTTTCAAAGATAATGTAGGGCTCATTCATTATCCCTAAATCCATCAATGTTCTTTCTTCTATATTCTAAGAGTGGAGTGGGTTTGGTAATTTTGTCTGTTGAATTGTTCGATAATGTGTGATTCTTTCTATTAGACTATTAACTATTAGAAGGATCTTCTATTATTAGGAGTATCTTATGTTATGTCGATCGTTCACGATTCTGTCGAATCTACCACTTTGTGCTATCTTTCATTGTGTAGGTTTGCTATAAAAATAGAACAAACCTTTTTCTTGTAGCGAAACCTAACCCATTGGTTGGTCTTACGAAGTTTTATTGCCGTAACAAAACAAACAAGTCTTTTGGTTCATTCCAAAATTGAATATTGAATTCTTAATTATTGAATTTCTTTCATTTATTCTTTACTAGAAGAGATTCTTTACTTTTGCTTTCTCTTTCTATTCTATTTAAAAGATATAAGATCAATATGAAAGAGAAATAAGATAAGTCTTTACTTTCTTAATATTTCTAAGATAATAAGTATATAAGTATAAACTAAGTATAAGAATACTTAGTCTAAGAATAAATAGAATAGAAAAGAAAAAGAACTAAGCATAAGGGAATCTTGTTTGTGTAAAAGCATGCTATGTCTACACATATAGAAATAAAATTGAGAGAAGAAGAGAAAAAAAGGCTTTCATTGCTATTCCCCAATTGGGAAGATATCATATACATTTTGTATGAGCAGAAACAATAGGATGACTCAAAAGAGTTTAGGGGGGGACCCCAGAAAGTAACTTGAGCAAGAGTGACAAAAAAATAGGAAATGTGAAAGAAAAGACAGAAGAGACGAAGTGAAAAAATGCAAAATAAAAAGAATCGGAGTTTATTTGTACTGTGTCTGAAATACATCCTTTCTATTCCTATCCTTCCACTCTTTGATTGAATCCTTTTAGCTCATTTTTTTTTAGCTATTAGATTTGAGATATATACGAAATTTTAACATCCTTTTGGAATAAGATTGGAATAATAAAAGTATGAACAGAGAGGAAAAATGAAAAAGAAAGTAAAGAATATCTATCCCGATACGTCTCAGTCTCAATGAATCTCATTCATTTGTATGAGGTATGAATATCTATTCGATACATTATTTACGTGTCAGGAACCAGATTTGAACTGGTGACACGAGGATTTTCAGTCCTCTGCTCTACCAACTGAGCTATCCCGACCATTTCCCGTGCATCATCCTAGCAAAGTACTTGTATCTATGTCAATGAAAAGAACTAAAAAAGTCTTAACAAATGGGACCTAGCCCCCAGAATTTCTTAGGTCTTCAAAAAGAAGACTTTATTTGTAAATGTAAGGATAGTGATATGGACTGTGAATGATTCAATAACGGAGATTCCTTGAAAATATATGTTCATTTGTACAGATATCGTACTCTATAAATGAAATTGGATTGGAAGAAGATACGAGGATTTCTGTTTGGATCCAGTTGTGAAAGAACAGAGTGAATGAAATGAGAAAGATATTGAATCTTGTTTGAACTAAACCACTGATGGAAAAAAAAGGATGAGGATAAATAAAGAGTGAGGAAGTAAAATGGGCTTTTTCTTGGGGATAGAGGGACTTGAACCCTCACGATTTTCAAATTCGACGGATTTTCCTCTTACTATAAATTTCATTGTTGTCGGTATTGACATGTAAAATGGGACTCTCTCTTTATTCTCGTCCGATTCATCTTCTTCAATTGGAATTGATTCACAATAATTCTTCAATTTTTCATAGATTCTTTGATCTCTATCATTCTAATTAATAGTAATTAATAGAGGGTTTCTATAGATCCCTATCCTATACTCATACTAATACTCATATCATAATAGTATAAATAGTATATATAATAGTATATATATAATGATATATAATAGTAATATGTAATTTATATGTAATTGAAATGAAGTTTGTAATATAAATAAGAACGAAATGAAAGTAAAGAATATAGAAATATTATTCTATTCTCTAATAGTAGAATAATAGAATGAATAAATCTATAGATATAGATTATGAATTTAATTCTTAAGAGAATCTTCTATTCTCTATATAGAGATAGAGAATAGGATTCGATAGAAGATTCGGGTTGTGATTAATCGTTTGCTATGTCAGTATGTATACGTACGTATTAGGTATAGAAGGTTATCCTTTCTGTCATTTCGATAGAAAGGATTTTAGCTACTAACGTAACGTAGTCAATTTCATTTGTTAGAAAAGCTTCCATTGAGTCTCTGCACCTATCCCCTTTTATTCTCATTTTCCATTCTTTTTCTCAAAACAAAGATTTGGCTCAGGATTGCCCATTTTTAGTTCCAGGGTTTCTCTGAATTTGGAAGTTACCACTTAGCAGGTTTCCATACCAAGGCTCAATCCAATCAAGTCCGTAGCGTCTACCAATTTCGCCATATCCCCTTTTGCTTTGAGACAAGGATCCAGTTGGAATTCCATCCACCCCTTTCATTGATCTTGGCACTATTGAATTCATTAGTTAATGATTCCTATATCGAAAAAGTGTATGCTGCTATTTTCTTTTTTGCCCACCCGCTATTCTATATTCTATCATTTCATCTCTATTGGATGAACCCTATTTGTTTCAATCCGAAATGATTCTATCATTGATGTATCCGCAATTCAATATGGGTAGATATATCCCACACATATATATATGCCTTCCTACTCCTTCATTTTTACAGTGCAGTTTTTAATAGTGGAACGGTCAATTCTTTATTTTTGTCCTCTTTTGTATAATGATAGAATCCAAAAATTTCTCAATTTCAGTCATTTATTTCCATTATTCGAATCTAAATCAATAGAATAGGATTCTCTTTTAACTATATTATCTATTAGGATTTAGGATATAGATAGTTTCGTTACGCGAAATTGAGATTTCTAGTATAGTTTTCTAGTTCCACGATTAGAATGATACCATTCTAATGATCCTAAATGAATTATTCAGAATATAATTTGAATTATTATCAAATGAAATGATCATAATATCATTGAAGATTGAATTTCAGATTTGATTTATTGTATTGATTTCATATTAATAATAGTAAGAATTGAAATTATTTCATTCATAGTTGAATATTTTTTCATTTGATATCTAATATTTGTGTTTGAATTTGATTGAATATTTGAATTTCATCTTTTTTTTTTCATTTTGAATTTCATATCATAGATATGAATATGGAATTGAATTTCTATTTAGATATCTAATTTCTCTAGATCGAAATAGTTTTCTTTTCGATTTTCTAAATAGAATATAAAATCTATAACTAATAACTAAGAAATAGAAGAAATTTCAATAATCAATAAATGAAATAAAATAAAGAAGAAGAATCGCTAGGTAATAGCTAAGATCCGATAGTTTCCTGTATTCTGTATTCCTATACACTATTGCTCTTATATCCGCCCGCTTAGCTCAGAGGTTAGAGCATCGCATTTGTAATGCGATGGTCATCGGTTCGATTCCGATAGCCGGCTCTTTTTCTTTATCGATTTTTTTCTTTCCATGATTGAAAATCTCTACTCTCGCTTTCTCTAAATGTCGGGTCACCGATCTATTATGTCATGGTAACTTTCAGCTATAGCTATGAATAAAAAAGTTGACTAGAACAATTAGATCTCTAAAGAAGTAATTGGAAAACGTAGCCTTCACTTGAATTTCCCATATATATACAAAATACAAAAAATCCGAATCTTGTAGGACTTTAGTCTTTAGTAGATTGATAGATTGGGTTTTGCTTTGCTGATCCTTTAGTTCAGTCTGAATTTAGATTTTTTGTCAAATGAAAGTGAATCAAAAAGGAGCCTTTATATGTCTCGTTACCGAGGACCCCGTTTCAAAAAAATACGCCGGCTGGGGGCTTTACCGGGACTAACTAGTAAAAGACCCAGATCCAGAAGTGATCTTCAAACCCAATCGCGCTCTGGAAAAAGATCGCAATATCGTATTCGTTTAGAAGAGAAACAGAAATTGCGTTTTCATTATGGTCTGACAGAGCGACAATTACTTAAATATGTACATATTGCTGGAAAAGCCAAAGGGTCAACAGGCCAGGTTTTACTACAACTACTTGAGATGCGTTTGGATAACATCCTTTTTCGATTAGGTATGACTTCGACCATTCCTGGAGCCAGACAATTAGTTAACCATAGACACATTTTAGTTAATGGTCGTATAGTGGATATACCAAGTTATCGTTGCAAACCTCGAGATATTATTACTACGAAGGATAAAGAAAGATCGAAAGCTCTGATTCAAAATTATCTTGTTTCATCCTCCCACGGGGAATTGCCAAACCATTTGACTATTGACTCCTTACAATATAAAGGATTTGTAAATCAAATAATAGATATAGATAGTGAATGGATCGGCCTGAAAATAAATGAGTTGTTGGTCGTAGAATATTATTCCCGTCAGACTTGATTCTAACGAAAATAAAAAGGTTCATACAATTTTGACTCCTT